GTCGGTCGGAATATGAATCAAACTGAAAGACCCTCTAACTATTTCCGTTGTCGATAGAACGAATCACACTTTTACCACTAAACTATACCCGCTACAATATGATTATTGTATATGAATTTATAATTTGTCGAATAAGCGAATGGAACGTAATCAAGATGGGATTAGAATCATGAAAATTGCAGTGAGTGCTGACGTGTTCCGATGGGGGACTTAATGAAATAGAAGAAGATTCATTTAAATAACAAGTTATACCTTTTGCATAGGGAATCATTACTGAAGTTCCGGCTCGAAATAGCCATTGAAGTCCGAACATAAACACATAAACAGAAGAATGAGTTGTGCAAGAATCCGAAGTTCCATTTTTTTTTTTTTAACTTCTCCATTAATTCTTTTCAAGTAAAGAAACGATTCCCCCCCCCGCAAAAAAGTGAGAATTTGTATCTCATCTTTTTCGAGGTTACTCTTTTCTCTATTCATTCAACTGTCAAATTTTATGAATTTGGGTCAATTGGATCTAGTGAAAAATAAAAAATCACAGTATTTGTCTTTTTTGCGGACTCGAGCGTTCAAACAAAGCTTTTCCCATGAGAAAAGAAATGTGTTTTTTTTTTCATTCCAGTAAGTCAATATCAATAAAATAAAAAAAAGGAAAAAATGAAGAATCATAAGAAATGACAGGAATGTCATAGGAATGGAAATAGCCTTTGTCACTGCCACAATAACAAGTATTTTCTTTTTTTAAAAGAAAATCATAAAAATCTTTTGATCCACGATTCATTAGAACAAAACTAGGAATGGCCTGGCTAGAGACTGGCCAGGCCGGGGAATAAAAGAACCTTTATTTTCTCAATCTTTAGTTCACGCGTTACAAATGAACTAACAATTTGTTATTGGGAGAGATGGCTGAGTGGACTAAAGCGGCGGATTGCTAATCCGTTGTACGGGTTATTCGTACCGAGGGTTCGAATCCCTCTCTCTCCGCCCCTTCTGATCGCTTGAGATTTCTCATCTTTCGAATTCGAAAAAATCTTGATCCCTTCTTATCTTGGTTAAATGTATGGAATAGAGAAGATCGTAAGAAGATTAAGAAATCCAGGAACTAAAAACCTCCGATTTTTTATTCCTCACGTCCAGGATTACGTCCTGGATCATTAGATAGGAATCCGAAGATGAATAGAGAAACAAAGAATATCACTACTGTGTAAACGAAGAGTTTGAGAGTAAGCATTACACAATCTCCAAGATCGTTTTTGGTGGAAAGGAAATAGGGGAATAGATTCTCTACTTTTGTACCGCATATCCCATTTTGACACCAATAAAATTCTTTCTAGAAAAGAAAGGGATTCATTTGTAATAAGATAAGATTTCCTTCGTTAACGAAATTTTCTTTCATACTCAGAATTACGTATTGTGAGGGACCTTACACTGGGTATTTGACCTTAGGAGGGTCAGAATGAGAAAACGGGGTGATCCAGATTCATCTCGGCTGTCTAATTTCCATGTTTGAATCGAGAGTTCATAATGTAAGACTTATCTGATCTTATCAAGATTAACTGCTAGAATAGATTTCTTTTTTCCACGAATCAATCGTGAATCTTTCTCGGACAGTATTCGAGATCTCATCGAAAACTTACAGCAGCTTGCCAAACAAGGGCTAAGAGAAAAAAGAGCACAGGTATGACTGGCATAATATCTACGATTGGATTGAAAAAAGCATAAGCCTCGGGTAATTTGGCGAAGAAAAAGCTACTCGAATGAAGGGTAGAATTAAGACAGATACATATTAAACTAAAGGTATTAAGCATAAGAAAAATTTTGTTCTTGGAGAGAATTTCATTATTATTGAGTTATTGATATAAGGGAAAAAATGAAGAAAGAAGATAGGCCAAACAAAAAAATTCTTCTTTTGCTTTGAACTCTCCCCCAATCAAAAATCTTTCAATTCTCATTTGAGAATTGAAAAAATCATACTTTTCTACAATATCTTAATTGATTTCTATATTATGAGCAAGAAATTCATTTTGATTCTACACCTACATGTGTAGAATTCTAGCAACAACCTATTCCATATCTATATATAGATTGGGGTTGGAATTGACGAATGACCAATAGAAATAATACTGTTATTTGTGTCGAATGGAAATCTAAATGGGGCGTGGCCAAGCGGTAAGGCAACGGGTTTTGGTCCCGTTACTCGGAGGTTCGAATCCTTCCGTCCCAACATTGATTCTATCATAACAATGTTCTCTTTTCTTTAAGAATCCTCTGTTTATCTGTTTAAAAGTGTAATATTGGATACAATGCGATCCCATCCCATCTTTCATTCTGATCTCTAATGATTCAGAGAAGAATCATATCCTTTTTGAATTCCCACATGATGCATTCTGAGTCGAAATGCCTAAGATAGGTCACTATCTTTCCTAAAGTGAATAAGGTATTCAAAATGACTAATTTTAGGTGGATCCTGAATTTGAAACAGGAGGAGTTCTTGGTACTCATTTCATCACTGGAATTAAAGCTCCTAAGCCTGGGGTGGAACAAAAAAAAAAGAGAAAGGACGAGTCCAAATCATTTGGACTCGTTTGGCTGTATACCTATACAAGATAGCATCCCATAAGAAGATCTTTTTTGATTCGTTTTGACTATGATCCTCATAAAATTGTGTAAATACGAGTTAATTAGCAAATTGAAGGTATCAATTTCAATATCTGTGTTATATGGATCGCATTAACGCATTAAAAAGAATAAAATTCAATACGTAACAGATTTCTTTTCTTTGGACCCAATTGTTTTTACTTTAAATTCATTGGGTTCCAATGAATAATTGGAGAGCAATGAAACGATGGGAGGAGATTCTGAAATTCTATTTCCATTCCATAATGGAAATAGAATTTCAGGAAAGATTCCTGAACCTGAAATAAACCAAAATACGTATACAAAAAATCCGTATAAAATGAACCGCGTCCAGTCCATATGTATTCTTATTGTTTTGTTCGATTTCAGATTTTAGTGACACAGATATTTCGGTTTCGGTGAAATAGATTTGATTTGTGATCTCTTAAATATACACGATGACTCACGGTCACTATTCTCCGGTGTATCTGATGGATACGGAAAGAGCATACCCCTACGATTCTGATTGAGAAAATCAGATGAGAGAATAACGACCTTAATCTTATCTTCCATAAGCCTTTCCTTTTTTATTCATCTCCATGAATCCAAACAAATTGGATTTGTTTCTCGACCCGTCTACCTGGTTTAAATCGTTGATGATTTAATTGGAAAAGAAACAAAGATTTCTCTTATGATGATCGAATTCGTGTATCATTCATTAATGAGATATCTGCTAACCCTTTTAATTACTTGTTTTGATTGTGGCCTTTTGTTGATTTGATTGATTTAGAGATCAAACTCATTCTTTTCAGGAAAACTTATTTCTAATAATGATTATTCTGTCTCAAAGTAGGAAATTCCTGAAAACATTTTTCATGATTCCTAAACTTATATTTATAAATCTTAAAGATTCGAAGAAGTGTGAGATTGGTTAATTTATTGTATCGAGTTACTTGCGACTTTTCTAGGTCATTAGAATAACTTGTTTAGTTAATGGTTCGTTTTATTTGGTTCCTGTAATATTAATCTAATTAAATACCCTTCTTTGGCTTAGTTGTTCAAGAAAGAATTGGATTGTTCGTGGGTGATCGTCCCGAACAATATGTTGAAGGTGTAGATATAAATAAGTCTTATGACAGAATATGGGGTTTAATTGCCTTCTTGCTGAGACTTTTCCAGAGAAATAAATATCTATTCATCCATATAGAAAAAGGTATGGACTACTCTACTATGCACTGCATTGAGGGAACCAATGACTATTCATGATTCCATATTGAATCAATTCCATACCGATTCCAAATTACAAATGAGAGGTAGAGGAATGTTATGGTAAAACTTCGTTTGAAACGATGTGGTAGAAAGCAACGTGCGACTTGAAGGACAAGATAGATCTGCTGTGGATTCTTGCACCCACCATTTCCATTTTAGATATCAATGAAAATGCTCTTGGCTCGACATAGTTTGTTCTATGCCACTAGGACCTAATTTTTAGGGGGATAGTACATGATGGAGCTCGAGCATAAATTCTTGATTCATTTATCAGAGGGAAGGATCTAGGGTTAGTGCCAGTCAATAAGTTGTTCCAACTTCGTAAGGATATCTTCGATGTAAAAATCCAAAATCCGAACAAGTTTCAAATTCAAAAGCAAAAAAGTACAATTTGTCAGAATTGGTAAAACTTTTTCGATCAAAAGTGTATTGTATCATAAAGGATACAATCATTTGTGTAATTGTTCAATAAAAAGAACAAAAGGTATGTTGCTGCCATTTTGAAACAATTAAGGATCACCGAAGTCATGTCTAAACCCAATGATTCAAAGCAAAGATAAAGGATACCGGAACAAGTAAACGCCATTTTCCATTGTCTCAATAACTAGATTAGAATGAGGAAGGAAAATAGATTCTATACGAGACAAGCAAAAGAGGTTAGAGACGGCTCAATAAATGTCTAAGGATTTACCTTCGATCTCTTTGAGAATTACCCAACTTGAGTTATGAGTATGAATGAGATTTCTTTTTTCAGTAAGGAAGAAAAAAAAAAATGACTCAAATCCTAATTAATTGATGATTTTTATGGATCCATTTTTCACTATATACAGAAATTCGAATCATTCTTTCTCGAGCCGTACGAGGGGAAAGCCTCTTATACGTTTCTAGGGGGGGTATTGTTCATTTATACCTATCCCAATGGGCTGTTTATCGAATCGTTGCAATTGATGTTCGATCCCGAAGAGAAGGAAGAGATCTTCGTAAAGTAGGTTTTTATGATCCGATAAAAAAACAAACTTATTCAAATGTTCCTTCTATTCTATATTTCCTCGAGAAAGGTGCTCAACCTACACGAACTGTTTATGATATTTCAAAAAAAGCGGAAGTATTTAAGGAGCTTCAAATTAATAAAACGAAATGAAATTTCTGAAAAAGAAAAAGGGAATATCTAGCTTTGTGTAATTTTTTCTCCGCCGTTACTTTTTTCTTGTTCTATTCATACTTATTCACTATTGCTAACACATGATCCCATATCATATAGCGACAAAAAAATCTCTTCTATTGACATGAAACGAATAAAAAAAGATCGAGTGAATTGTAGTGCCAATCCAACACAAGTCCTTATTTTCTTTAAGTTTATGGAATTTGTTTCTCAACAATCAATTCATATTGACAACGGTGTAGCGGTCGATTTATAATTGGATCGTGGCTAAATAAACGGATCCATTGTTCTACGTCACATAAGTTTGTTTCTTTCCTTCACTCAAATGATGGGTTTGACAGATTTGCTGTGACAAAAGAAGTCTCTTCTGAATTTCATTTCATGAAAAAAAAAATGATAAGATAAAAAAGGAAGGTCTGTAAATTCTCTCTATTTATCCGCGAATCTGTTGTAGTTTCATCTGATCTGATCATTTTTACGTTTTTAATTGATCAACAAACGTTTCGATTTGTTGCTGGTTCAATGTTTTGCTTGGCTAAGACAATCCAATTTCTTTGTTTTATTTTTTGGTTTAGATCGTATCTACATACTATATTTACACGGGTTGCTAACTCAACGGTAGAGTATTCGGCTTTTAAGTGCGGCTATGATCTTTTACACATTTGGATGAAGCAACGGATTCGTCCATACCATTGGTAGAGTTTGTAAGACCACGACTGATCCTGAAGGGGAATGAATGGAAAAAACAGCATGTCGTATCAATGGAGAGCTCTGGGAATATTTCATCCTTAACCTGGGCGGTACAAAATCTTGTTTTATTTTTGGAACGGTACCAAATCAATTCACAGTTGGGTCGTGTGAATACATGGATAGAGCCTTAACGGCTCCAATGCTAAGGAACCCAAAAGCAACGAGCTTCGATTCATAATTCGAATGATTACCCGATCTAATTAGACGTTAAAAATAGATTAGTGCCTAATGCGGGAAAAAATTCTCCGATGAGTGGATCATCGATTCCTTTTTTTTCATGAATCCTAACTATTAACTATTCTTTCTCTATTCTAATTAGAAAGAATGGAGTGGAGGCGAGTGTGTAGAAGAAACGGTATACTGATAAAGAGAATCTCTTCCAAAGTCAAAAGATCGATTGGGTTGCAAAAATAAAGGATTTCTAACCATCTCTTGTAACTATGACGAACACAAACAAATTAGATGGAAAGAGAGGATCCATTGCTTGGGCTGTACTCCCCGTCTTCGGGGTATCTACTATTTTTTACTATATACCTTGTTCTGACCATATCGCACTATGTATCATTTGATAACCCAAGAAATCTCTCGTGCCTTTAGTCCAAGGTGACCAAGTAGAATTTCAAATGGAGGAATTACAGAAATATTTCGAAATAGATAGATTTCGGCAACAATGCTTCATTTATCCCTTTCTATTTCAGGAGTATATCTACGCACTTGCTCATTATTATGCTTTAAATGGTTCGATTTTTTACGAAACTATGGATAATTTAGGTTATGACAATAAATCCAGTTCACTAATTGTGAAACGTTTAATTACTCGAATGCGTCGACAGAATCGTTTGATTTTTTCGATTAATGATTCCAACCAAAATCGATTCATTGGGCACAACAAAAATTTGTATACTCAAACAGTATCAGAGGGTTTTGCAGTTATTATGGAAATTCCATTCTCGCTGCAATTAGTATTTTCTTTAGAAGAAAAAGAAATAACAAAATCTCATAATTTACGATCTATTCATTCAATATTTCCCTTTTTCGAGGACAAATTATCACATTTAAATCATGTGTCACATATACTAATACCTTACCCCGCCCATCTGGAAATCTTGGTTCAAATACTTCACTCTTGGATACAAGATGCCCCCTCTTTGCATTTATTGCGATTCTTTCTCCACGACTATCAGAATTCAAATAGTCTCAATGCTCCAAAGAAATCCATTTCTGTTTGTTCAAAAGAGAATCGAAGATTCTTCCTGTTCATGTATAATTTTCATGTATATCAATGTGAATCGGTATTTGTTTTTCTCCGTAAACAATCTTCTCATTTACGATCAACATCCTTTGGAACTGTTCTTGAGCGAACACATTTCTATGGAAAAATAGAACATCTTGTAGTAGTGCTTCGTAATGATTTTCAGAAGACCTTATGGTTGTTCAAGGACCCTTTTATGCATTATGTCAGATATCAAGGAAAAGCCATTCTGGCTTCAAAGGGGACTCATCTTCGTATGAAGAAATGGAAATCTTACCTTGTCCGTTTTTGGCAATCTCATTTTTACTTGTGGTCTCAACCGGACAGGATCCATATAAACCAATTATACAATCATTCTTTCTATTTTCTGGGCTATCTTTCAAGTGTACGACGAAATTCTTCGGTGGTAAGGAGTCAAATGTTAGAGAATTCATTTCTAATAGAGACTTCCATA